TTCATTTTTTCCAACAAATTCTGATTTTACCAATGATCTATATTCAGATCAAGATCTGCAAGTGTAAAGGTCTAAGGAAAAGAGTCAAATAAAGAAAAAAAGTTAAATAAATGATTTTGAAAGAACGAAAAGATTATTAGTAATTCACACTGCTTTCGATAATATCTATATATCGTTCGCTTCTATGTTTGAACACGACAATTCAAATTTGAAATCGAAAGTTTTTGAATAAAATAAAAAGAATATATATATATATATAATATATATTTCCGAGGGATTGTAGTTCAATTGGTCAGAGCACCGCCCTGTCAAGGCGGAAGCTGCGGGTTCGAGCCCCGTCAGTCCCGACAGATTCAAATCCAATAAAAAAATACATGAATTCATCTCTGCATTTTTCTGTGAAGGGTGGTACAAATAGCAGAATTTCATTCCCAACGGGAATCCCCCTTTTGGATTATTTTTTGTCGTTGTTTAGAATCAATGGTAAATGGAAAGGCCCTTAGATGATACTTCATCAGATGATTGTACAAAGAAGGCGGTAGGTTGTATAAAATAATATTAAATCAAAATAGAAATGAAAGTCATTTTGATTGGATCCAGAATCCACTATTGAATTCGGTATGGGTAAAAGATCTTCCTATGTTATACTGTTTAATTCTTGACGATGAATCGATTTGATAGCTTAGATTTAGATATTGTTAGTCATGATCAATCATATTGATCCGGTTCGATTACATCGAAGTGTAATTCATCCCATTTACAGGCGAAATATTTATCATCTCTATGGGATTAAATCCCGAGTTATTGCGAATTAAAGAAAAATGAAACAATGCTATTATGGAAGTAAATATTCTCGCATTTATTGCTACTGCACTGTTCATTCTAGTCCCTACTGCTTTTTTACTTATAATATACGTAAAAACAGTAAGTCAAAGTGATTAATTTGGATTAAACTTGACCCTTTAGTTCTTATCAATGATTGAAGAAAAAAAAAAAGGGGGGTTCCAATTTCGCGTCTTAAACGAAATGAGTGAACCAGAATTAGCAGTATTTTATGAGAGCAGTATTCTATAAGAGACGATAGTATGGTTATTGTACTTATAAAGTTTACTATATGAAGATATCGGTTAATTTGATATAGACATTTCTACATTATTATCTTCATCTATATATAGATATAGATTCCATATAGAATGTACATAGTATCCCAATTTTATTTCTTTCCTTCATCCATTTCTATTTGATTCTGTTTAATTTGTCTTGATTCCAATCAATCAGAAATAATTGAAAAATCACTTTTACGATTCAAATTCCTAAATTTATGATTTTTTTAATATGAATCCCTATATCCATTCAAAGATGAAAGAACGAATTAATGAAAAAAAACTATGTTAAAAGAAAATCAAATAATCTTTTTGTTAGCATCCCGAAAAAGAAGTAATGAATTGAGCAGTTGACAGAGGATCCAGGGGTTCCGTGGGAACTTCTTCTTCGGATTTCGAAAAGGATTAGTAAAGCTCACCGATTTTTAACGTTTGAACTATCATATGAAATGAGTTGAATAAAGTAAGCACAGCATAAATTTGATTTTTAAAAGAATAAAAACAAGCGTAAGTGCACAATATGCAGAATATTTTATTCTGTGTAATATCTCGTTGGACAATCACTATGTCTATGTTGTTTCCCATAAACAATGTGTACCCATGGAATGGAAGAACAGAACTATTTTCTCTTTGAACAGTAAAAAAAAAAATAAAAAATAATAGTTCCGTTCTTCCTCATTCATTGTCCATATATATATATATATATATAAATATAACTTTTGGAAGAGTATGTTCATTGAAATTGGAAATTCCAGAATTTCTAATTTATGACGAATGGAGTTGGAAGAAGTTTCCTACCATTCGTATTCCTTTTACTTTCGAAATACAACCATGGGAATAATTGAAATATTTGTTTGATTGAAAGAGTTCATATATTATTCATAGAATGCATTATTCCACTCGAATCCAATAAAATTTCGAAATGAAGATATTTTCAAATTGAAAAATAGTGAAATAAAAAAAGGTCTTTGCAAAACGGTCTATAAAAAAATTGATACGGTTTGATTCCTAAACTCAATTAGTAGGACTTCTAGAGTCCACTTCTTCCCCATACTACAAGTGAAAGAGAAAATGTAAAGACTACCATTAAAGCAGCCCAAGCGAGACTTACTATATCCATGTAAATTATGTCCTCTATCAATATGAAGAAATTATTCAATTATTGTTCACTAATAATAGTAAAATAAATGGCACAGAGTCAAAAGGGAATTCTGACTCAACATCGTTGATGAAAGAATCCAATTCTAACAGGTTCTTATAAGATTTCGAGTATAATCGGAAAACATTAAGCACACACAAAATTCGTGGGGGCAGTTTTTGAATAATCATAGGAATAATAAGACCTATTTTTTTTTGTTGTCCTTCATTAAAAAATATAGAATCAAAATAGATCACTATCTGTCACATACCTCTATTTCTTTTCATTTTTCCCATTTGATCTAATCCCCCTGTCTTCGATTGGACCTATGAAAAAATTGAAGGCATTCTATTACGTTCTTGACTCGAAGTTACTGAAAGATCAAAATTGATTTTTTTTCTAACTATTTTTTAAGAATATATAAAAAACTATATAAATAAAATAAGAGTTAAGTTAAATAGAAAAGAAAAAAGTAAAATACAATTTTCCATTTAATCGAATTAAAAATTGAATGCTGGAGTATTCAAAGACTTTCAGGAGTATGTATACAAGACACCTCTCGTCTCCTATGCAAGAGAGAATTGAATTTAATTAGATTCTCTCTCTGGCTATTCAAAAATTTGTAGACACTCCATTAGTAGGAGAAGGGCTATCGTATCAAGATTGATTAGTTCTTTTTCACTACTAGTGAAACCCTAAACACAAGTATTTACAGCATTTTAGAGAACCCCGAATGTTTATAATCAAGCAAATAAGTCCGTTACTTCTGGTGGAAAAAATTGTCAAGTTATATCATAAAAACAGGATGAGGTATTTCGATTGTTGATCAGGCGACACCCGGATTTGAACTGGGGAAAGGGGGATTTGCAGTCCCCCGCCTTACCGCTCGGCCATGCCGCCCAAACGATACAAAATATATGAAAAAATTTCCCCTTTGAATCCCATTTTCCTTAATCCCTTGTCTAAAAGACATCTTTTTTTGTTTGGATCCACCCCCCCTCCGGTTGATTGTATAGTATCTTAAAACACACAATATCTCAAAACTTTCCTTGTATTTTCTATTGAAAACCCACATTTTGTTTTTCAATCACAAAAATGAAGGAAAAATGAGTACAAATTTGAACCATTAACTTTTGACTTCATGAACGATTCTTGAATTTGAATCTAAAATTGCATTTCCCTAATGATATAAGTGATATAAGAAAATCAAAATACATAACTAAAAATTTTTTTTTCAATAAAAAAAGCCTTCTCAATTTCAATTATAACAGTATTTATGGGTATATGTAAACCCCATAACATAAATTACAGATATTCTATAAATCAGATATCTATATATTCAGATATCTATATATGATGCCTATAGGTAAAGCTTATTTTAAGGAAATTTTCGTGCTTCAATTTTTTAAATTAATCATTCAATTAAATAGAAAAATTGAAATTTTGATAGAGCCTGGTAGGTACTTGTCCCGAATAAAGCTGTAATAAAAAAAAAGAAGGGAGGCCCGTAGTCTATATATAGTTATAATATAGTATATTTAAGATATCTAGTTATATCTGTGCATGTTTAATACAGCTTTTTGACACATTTCAATCATATTCTACGAATCCCATTAAATAAGTAAAAATATCTCCCTTCTCTGCGAATTCTTTTTTGAAGAATGGAATCCACGAAAAATTTAAATACTCAAAAATAAATTCTATATTTTTTCGGATTCTTATGTCTTTATCTTATTGAACAGATCAAATTCCGAATCCATTTCCGAATCCATTTATGATATCCAATTAGGAATATCATAATAATGGTAGAAATCGAATCACTTTTTGATATTCTATACAAAACTCCATAAGTTAAGTTGAATTTATCAATTCCAATTCTTTGCATTTGTATCTGTTGCAAATCAAATTCCAATTTGAATATCAAAATTCTCTTTATTCCTACGTATTTCATACATTCCATCTATTATATGGAGTGTGGTACAATTTCATGTGATTCAGTAAACAGAATCAAAATTCCATCATTGCTATATCGATCCATATGATTTGATGAAGAATGAGCAAATAATGTAATGGGATTTTATTTCTATAAACGGGAAATCCAAAAATGCTTGGAGGTGGGAATGAAGAAATGTCTACAATACCGGGATTGAATCAAATACAATTTGAAGGGTTTTGTAGGTTCATTGATCAGGGCTTAACAGAAGAATTTTATAAGTTTCCAAAAATTGAAGATACAGATCAAGAAATTGAATTTCAATTATTTGTGGAAACATATCAATTGGTAGAACCCTTGATAAAAGAAAGAGATTCCGTATATAAATCACTCACATATTCTTCTGAATTATATGTATCCGCGGGATTAATTTGGAAAACGAGTAGGGATATGCAAGAACAAACCCTTTTTATTGGAAACATTCCTCTAATGAATTCCCTGGGAACTTCTATAGTAAATGGAATATACAGAATTGTGATCAATCAAATATTACAAAGTCCCGGTATCTATTACCGATCAGAATTGGACCATAACGGAATTTCAGTCTATACGGGCACCATAATATCAGATTGGGGAGGAAGATTGGAATTAGAGATTGATAGAAAAGCAAGGATATGGGCTCGCGTGAGTAGGAAACAGAAAATATCTATTCTAGTTCTATCATCGGCTATGGGTTCGAATCTAAGAGAAATTCTAGAGAATGTTTGTTACCCTGAAATTTTCTTGTCTTTCCTGAATGATAAGGAGAAAAAAACAATTAAGTCAA